TATTTAGCTACTATGTTTACAGAAGCAATAACGGTAAATGCACCAGAATTCTTGGAGAATATTCAAATACCCCAAAGAGCCAGCTATATTAGGGTAATTATGTTAGAATTGAGCCGTATAGCTTCTCACTTGTTATGGCTTGGACCTTTTATGGCGGATCTCGGGGCACAGACTCCTTTTTTCTACATTTTTAGAGAAAGAGAATTGATATATGATCTATTTGAAGCTGCTACAGGTATGCGAATGATGCATAATTACTTTCGCATCGGAGGAGTAGCTGCCGATCTACCTTATGGATGGATGGATAAATGTTTAGATTTCTGTGATTATTTTTTACGAGGAGTTGTTGAATATCAACAACTTATTACACAGAATCCCATTTTTTTAGAACGAGTTGAAGGAGTCGGTTTTATTAGCGGAGAAGAAGCTGTAAATTGGGGCTTATCGGGCCCAATGTTACGAGCTTCTGGAATACAATGGGATCTTCGTAAAATTGATCCTTATGAGTCTTACAATCAATTCGATTGGAAAGTACAATGGCAAAAAGAAGGAGATTCGTTAGCTCGCTATTTAGTACGAATCGGTGAAATGAGGGAATCCATAAAAATTATTCAACAGGCTGTAGAGAAAATTCCTGGAGGACCTTATGAGAATTTAGAAGCCCGACGCTTTAAGAAAGCAAAGAATTCTGAATGGAATGATTTTGAATATCGATTTCTTGGTAAAAAACCTTCGCCCAATTTTGAATTATCAAAGCAAGAGCTTTATGTAAGAGTAGAAGCTCCAAAAGGTGAATTAGGAATTTATCTGGTAGGAGATGATAGTCTTTTCCCCTGGAGATGGAAAATTCGTCCACCTGGTTTTATTAATTTGCAAATTCTTCCTCAGCTAGTTAAAAAAATGAAATTGGCTGATATCATGACGATATTAGGTAGTATAGATATCATTATGGGGGAAGTTGATCGTTGAAATGATAATAGATAGGGTAGAGGTAGAAACTATCAATTCTTTTTCGAAATCGGAATTATTAAAAGAAGTCTACGGACTGATATGGATTCTACCCATTTTGACCCTCCTACTGGGAATAACAATAGAAGTACTCGTAATTGTGTGGTTAGAAAGAGAAATATCCGCATCGATACAACAACGTATTGGTCCTGAATATGCTGGCCCCCTGGGACTCCTTCAAGCTATAGCAGATGGAACTAAGCTACTTTTAAAAGAGGATATCCTCCCATCCCGAGGAGATATTCCTTTATTTAGCATTGGTCCCTCTATAGCAGTCATATCCATTTTATTAAGTTTTTTAGTTATCCCTTTGGGATATCGTTTTGTTTTAGCTGATCTTAGTATTGGTGTTTTTTTATGGATTGCCATTTCAAGTATTGCTCCTATTGGTCTTCTCATGGCGGGATATAGCTCAAATAATAAATATTCTTTTTCAGGCGGTCTACGAGCGGCTGCTCAATCTATTAGTTATGAAATACCATTAACTTTTTGTGTGCTAGCAATATCTCTACGTGTGATTCGTTAAAATAGGATCTTTTTCCTCTAAAATACATTGAATGCTTATCTTTCTTTGCTTATTCTGTATTCGAGTTGGTAAGTTAAACTAGATAGCTATATGAGTGAAACAAAACAGCTTATTAATTTGTAGTAAAAATACAAAATCTCATTTCCTACGTACAAGAAAAAAGTTCAAGTAAACATAAGCAGTGTAAACTCTTTACCCCAAGGTTGAGATTGTTTGATTAGTCATCATATCTTGAAGCGGGCAAGAATAAAGGATTCGCAATATGGAATTCCATTACTAGAATATTTTGAGTTATTACTATAACTTATAACCATAAGGCAATCCATCAAAAGTTAGTGAGGGATTAGAAACACTAAAGTACATACAGGATTAGTAATGAGAGAATCTAAATCATTAGACATTTTTCCTCATAAAAGGAATCGTAATAAGGACTTGAAATTGGTGGAAATGATCAAGTAGTACTTTCTTCGGATTCCGGTCTAGAGTATGTTCCCATTCACTTGTTAAAGAAATGGCTATCAAGAACGAATTAACCCTTTATTCTTTTTTCTTTTTAAGTATACCCTTCCTCGGGAAAGAAGAATAGGACAAAAGATATGGAATGCAATACAAAAAAGGCTCTTTATTTATTCTTTCCTTTATCCCTATTCATACAGAATTCCTCATAAACTAATGTCCAATTCTTTCCATTTATTAATTGCTATAATGAGTGTTTTATTCCAATATTAAGTTATTACCGAACAAAGAAAAATTTTGATTTTATTATATAAAGGATGAGATCAATTCGGAAGCGCTTTTTTGTTATTCTAGCAGACGGAATTGCTTTGGTCTAATTTGGGACTTTCCAATCAATTTTATCTTACCTAATTCTATCTACGCCCAGGGGATAATACCGAAATGAAACAATCCTTTCCTTTTTTCTGATCATAGAGGAGCCGTATGAAGCTAAGGTTTCATGTACGGTTTTGGAATAGCGGTGGGAACTGTGATGTTATCATCGACTATGATTATCTAACAGTTCAAGTACAGTTGATATAGTTGAAGCACAGTCCAAATATGGTTTTTTTGGATGGAATCTTTGGCGTCAGCCTATAGGTTTTCTAGTTTTTCTAATTTCTTCTTTGGCAGAATGTGAAAGATTACCCTTTGATTTACCAGAAGCAGAGGAAGAATTAGTAGCAGGTTATCAAACCGAATATTCTGGTATTAAATATGGTTTATTTTATCTTGTTTCTTACCTAAATTTATTAGTTTCCTCTTTATTTGTAACTGTTCTATACTTAGGCGGGTGGAATTTCTCTATTCCCTATATATCCTTTTTTGGATTTTTCCAAATGAATAAAATAATTGGAATTTTGGAAATGGTAATAGGTATCTTTATTACATTAACTAAAGCTTATTTATTTCTCTTCATTTCTATCACAATAAGATGGACTTTACCCAGGATGAGAATGGATCAGTTATTAAATCTTGGATGGAAATTTCTTTTACCTATTTCTCTGGGCAATCTCTTATTAACAACTTCTTCCCAACTAGTTTCACTATAAATAAGATAATACAATAACAGTAAGAATATTTACAACACAAAAGTTCTCTCAAACAAGAGAAAGAAACATACCTTTTTCATATATATTTAGAATATGTTCCCTATGCTAACTGGGTTCATTAGTTATGGTCAACAAACAATACGCGCCGCAAGATACATTGGTCAAAGTTTCATAATTACCTTATCCCACACAAATCGTTTACCTATAACGATTCACTACCCTTATGAAAAATCAATTACATCGGAGCGTTTCCGAGGGCGAATACACTTTGAATTTGATAAATGCATTGCTTGTGAAGTATGTGTTCGCGTATGCCCGATAGATCTACCCCTTGTGGATTGGAGATTTGAAAAAGATATTAAAAGGAAACAATTGCTTAATTATAGTATTGATTTCGGAGTTTGTATATTTTGTGGTAACTGCGTTGAATACTGTCCGACAAATTGTTTATCAATGACTGAAGAATATGAACTTTCTACTTATGATCGTCATGAATTGAATTACAATCAAATTGCTTTGAGTCGGTTACCAATCTCCATAATGGGAGATTACACAATTCAAACAATTAGGAATTCGCCTCAAAGTAAAATAGAGGAAGAAAAATCTTGGAATTCAAGAACGATTACTGATTACTAGGTATTAGGATATTTTTTGTTAGAAAAATCCATTTTTACTAACTATAACGAAAAAAGAATAACTACTATTTAACAACTTATATACATTACATATACAAAAAAATATCCTAATACCTTTTTCCTTCCTTGAATCTTTTAGTTTTAGTCAGTTCATGAAAAATTTTATACTCTAAATTTCTTCTTATCCATAATGGATTTACCTGGACCAATACATGAGATTCTTGTGCTATTTGGGGGATTTGTTCTTCTACTAGGGGGTCTAGGAGTAGTATTACTTACCAACCCCATTTATTCTGCTTTTTCGCTGGGATTAGTTCTTGTTTGTATATCCTTATTCTATTTTTTATTGAATTCCTACTTTGTAGCTGTTGCACAACTTCTTATTTATGTGGGAGCCATAAATGTCTTGATCATATTTGCTGTAATGTTTGTAAACGGCTCAGAGTGGTCTAAAGATAAGAATTATTGGACTATTGGAGATGGGTTTACTTTACTCGTTTGTATAACTATTCCTTTTTCACTAATGACTACTATCCCAGATACGTCGTGGTATGGAATTCTTTGGACTACAAGATCAAACCAAATAGTAGAACAGGGTCTCATAAATAACGTTCAACAAATTGGGATTCATTTAGCAACCGATTTTTATCTTCCGTTTGAACTCATTTCCCTAATTCTTCTAGTTTCTTTAATAGGTGCAATTACTATGGCTCGACAATAAGAAATACTTAGAATGAGTTCAAATTCTTAGAATTTCAAATATAAAATAAATAACTAAAGAATCACAATTTTGATTTAGTAAAACCCATCTACTGCCAACACAACAAATACCTTCTTTTCTCTTTTGTTGCGTAATTGTTCTATTCTAATTAATTGAATCGGTTCAATTCTTGTCCTCATATTGAAATGAATCGAGATTGATAAGGAGTTAGTTAATGATGTTTGAGCATGTACTTTTTTTGAGTGTCTATTTATTTTCGATTGGTATCTATGGATTGATCACAAGCCGAAACATGGTTAGAGCTCTAATATGTCTTGAACTTATACTGAATTCAATTAATCTAAATCTCGTAACATTTTCTGATCTATTTGATAGTCGCCAATTAAAAGGAGATATTTTCGCAATTTTTGTTATAGCCCTTGCGGCTGCTGAAGCAGCTATTGGACTATCCATTCTTTCTTCCATCCATCGTAACAGGAAATCCACTCGTATCAATCAATCTAATTTTTTGAATAATTAGACATAGAATCCTCTAAACAAAGGCGCGTATATAATACGGAACATTAAGATGAATAGAAATCTAATCTTATTTTCTTATTAGTATTTAATAATATCCATTTTTTGAGTAGGTTATTTCAGAGTATTCTTTTTTACTTATTGAATATTGCATTTTTGCAATTCATTGATATTGCAATTTGAATATTGCAATAATTTATATTGAAAAGATGATACCCAATTTATTGGCTAATTCGAATTAGTATGTAGAATTCGTATAATTATGACTGTTGAAGTCTTAAATTCAAGTCTCTTGGCTCTTTTCACGCTTTCTCACAAACAGATTAAGAAATATATTGCATTATTTGTTAAAGTTTGGATAAACCATTGCTTCGTCTGGTGTCTACAATATATCTAATTTATATTTATATAGTACTAATTTCATTTTTACCAGATCGAAAATTTTTATGTTGAAAAGGAAAATTTAGAGATCCAATGTCACATTCTGTAAAAATTTATGATACATGTATAGGATGCACTCAATGTGTACGAGCTTGTCCAACAGATGTATTAGAAATGATACCTTGGGATGGATGTAAAGCCAAGCAAATTGCTTCTGCGCCGAGAACCGAAGATTGTGTGGGTTGTAAGAGATGCGAATCTGCCTGCCCAACAGATTTTTTAAGTGTCCGCGTTTATTTAGGGCCTGAAACAACCCGCAGCATGGCTCTATCTTATTGATACGTTACAAAAAACTCCACTTGAATCGTCTGATTCCTCTTTACCGAAGAAGCCTGTGCTCGAAATAATCGAGCATGGGCTTTTCTGGTCAAAACGTATCTTGTCTTTATTACTTTATCATGAGTTATTTTCCTTGGTTAACAATACTTGTTGTTTTGCCGATATTTGCAGGTTCATTAATTTTCTTTTTACCTCATAAAGGAAATAAAATCGTTAGGTGGTATACTATATCCATTTGTTTATTAGAATTCCTTCTAATGACTTATGCATTCTGTTATCATTTCCAATTGGAGGATCCCTTAATCCAATTAAAGGAGGATTCTAAATGGATAGATGTTTTGGATTTCCACTGGAGATTGGGAATCGATGGACTTTCATTAGGATCTATTTTATTGACAGGATTTATCACTACTTTAGCTACTTTAGCGGCTTGGCCGGTTACCCGGAATTCGCGATTATTCTATTTCCTGATGCTAGCAATGTATAGCGGTCAAATAGGATTATTTTCTTCACGAGACCTTTTACTTTTTTTTATCATGTGGGAGTTAGAATTAATCCCTGTTTACTTACTTTTATCCATGTGGGGGGGAAAGAGGCGTCTGTATTCAGCTACCAAGTTTATTTTGTATACTGCAGGCGGTTCCATTTTTTTCTTAATTGGAGTTTTGGGTATGGGGTTATATGGTTCCAATGAACCCGGATTAGATTTGGAAAGATTGATTAATCAATCATACCCTGCAACATTGGAAATACTACTGTATTTTGGCTTCCTTATTGCTTATGCTGTCAAATTGCCGATTATACCTCTACATACGTGGTTACCAGATACCCATGGGGAAGCGCATTACAGTACATGTATGCTTTTAGCCGGAATTCTATTAAAGATGGGAGCATACGGATTGATTCGGATCAATATGGAATTGTTACCTCATGCTCATTATCTATTTTCCCCCTGGTTGGTAATAATAGGAGCGGTGCAAATAATCTATGCAGCTTCAACTTCTCTTGGTCAACGAAATTTCAAGAAAAGAATAGCCTACTCCTCCGTATCTCACATGGGTTTCATAATTATAGGAATTGGTTCCATAACCAACATTGGACTAAATGGAGCTATTTTACAAATATTATCCCATGGATTTATCGGTGCTACACTTTTTTTCTTGGCGGGAACGGCTTGTGATAGAGTGCGTCTTGTTTATCTCGAAGAACTGGGGGGAATATCTATTCCAATGCCAAAAATTTTTACCATGTTTAGTAGCTTTTCAATGGCTTCTCTTGCCTTGCCAGGAATGAGCGGTTTTGTTGCAGAATTAGTAGTATTTTTTGGACTAATTACTAGTCCTAAATTTATGTTAATGCCAAAAATGCTAATTACTTTTGTAATGGCAATTGGAATGATATTAACTCCTATTTATTTATTATCTATGTTACGCCAGATGTTCTATGGATACAAGCTATTTCATGTTCCAAACGAAAATTTTGTGGATTCTGGACCACGGGAACTCTTTCTTTTAATCTGTATCTTTTTACCAGTAATAGGAATTGGTATTTATCCAGATTTTGTTCTCTCGCTATCTGTTGACAGGGTAGAGGCTCTATTATACAATTATTATCCTAAATAGGATTTTCTTTTTTTAACTAGTCCGCTCTATATTCCATCGTGGAAAAAAAATTCCATAGTGGAAAAAACATAAAATTCATAAAAAAGTAAAAAAGTCTAATTAGATCTATCTCGAATTTTTGAGAACCCTTTGAAAAGACGTTCAAGGGGTTCTCAAATCAAACAAAAAAGGAAAAACCTTCATAAAATGAAGGTTTTATGTTATGTAATCATTTAGATGGTAATGTAAATGAACCATAACTATGTAAACCTATTCCTAACAGATTGATACCAAAATAGCAGATCCAAATTATAAGAAATCCTATCGAAGCTACAAGTGCGGAATTCGTACCCTTCCAATTTTGATTTGTTCTACTATGTAAATATATTGCAAATATGGTCCAGGTAATAAATGCCCAAGTTTCCTTAGGATCCCAATTCCAATAGGATCCCCATGCCTCATTAGCCCATACTGCTCCACAAAGAATACCTATGGTTAAAAGAGTAAACCCTAGACTAATGACACGATAACTCCAAGAATCCAAACGCTCAGTTAATTGATATTTGTAATAATTTGGAAATGCGGGAAAAGAGGTGTTTTTTAAAGCACTTCTTTTTGCATATAAATATTCAATCTCACTAAAGAAAAATGTTTTACTTAAAACATTTTTTTTCTTTTTAGAAAAGAAATCGAAATTCTTTCGAAATCTAATGATTAGAAGAGCGGCGGATAATAAGGATCCGCACAAAAGAGTTGCATAGCTTAGTAACATCATACTGACATGCATCATTAACCACTGAGATTGTAGAGCAGGTACTAGTATTGTGGATTGATGCATTTCAGTTAAAAGACCCGACGTGGCAAAGCCTTGCGTTAAAATAGTACTTGGCGTAGTTATTGTGCTTAAATCATTTTTTGAGTTCTGTATCTTAGGAATAGTATGAAGAATATACAGAGCCCATGAAAGGAAGATCAATGACTCATATAAATTACTTAATGGAAAATGTCCCGAAGAAACCCAACGAGAAACTAAGAATCCTGTTATAGAGAAAAAAGTAGTTATCATTCCTTTTTCTGACGAATCACGTAATCCCCTAAGTTCACGAACTAATAAGGTTATCAAATGAATCGTAATCACAATTGAAATGGTTGAGAAAGAGATATGAGTTAGTATATGTTCTAAAGTTGCAAATAGCATAAGGATAAGGTCCCATTACAAAATTGGAAATTTCGAATTGAATCCATTTTCTAATCTATTGTATTCTTTTTCGAGAATGCCGCCACTCGGACTCGAACCGAGATGCTTGAGCACTGCTTCCTAAGAGCAGCGTGTCTACCAATTTCACCATGGCGGCTAACTTAAAATAATAGTTAACTTAAAAGAATAATAGTTATTTTCTGGCGAATCGTCGAGACTGGGAGAGGCCCTAGAATTTAGGAACATTAGAATTTCATCACTAACTACAAAGAATTTTGTATTTTAGAAAAATTTATAGAATGAAAGCCTTTACGCTCTTATTAATATGATTTACCAGTCCTAAACTCATTTATATGGGAATTTTGGATAAGATTGGATAAGATAGGTAGAGGTTGTAAGTCCTATTACAAGAACAGTCTACTTTTGATAATAGAATCCTCATATTTTTTTATGAGGATTCTATTATCAAAAAAAAGTTCTTTGCTGGGAAAAGAATACTGAGGACACAATATACCAAAAACTTTTGTTCTATATAACGGATAACGGAGGGATTCGTTCTAAGAATATTGTACCGAGGAATTCGACACATAAAAGTACATTCATTAATTAATCCGAATTATTCATTCATATTAAATAATTGGAATTTCTTTGGGTTGGTATAGTTCAATTCAGATTATTCCAAAACCTTATTATTTGTTTGTTTGTTGCCCAGAAAAACCTTTTGGTTTTGGATGCTCGTTGCCGCTAGAAAATGATCTTGATTTTGCTAAAGAATAAGATTGTACTATGGAAAAATAAGTTTTTTTCTTCCAAAGATTTTTACGAATACGCTTTTTTGACATCGAAGTACGTTTTTTTGGAACTGCCATTTAAAATAAAAAGGGGATTACTTTTTTCTAGTTGTATGTGAAAGACATCTATTGCCGCAAATCAATCCTTCTTTCTGTTTTTTCTTAGTATTTATACTTAGATACTAAAAGATATTGAAATTCGAAATTCTTTTTTAGTTCATTTTGTCTAATGTGGATAAGACAAGAGTTTTTTAAGGCTTTCTATTTAAATCAATTTATATATCAAATATACTCCATATATAAATATATGGTATGGGGGATAAGCCCTCATATAAGATGGGGAGATAAAAAGAAGGTAAAATTCAATTAGTTAATTAAGTTCAGAACGGTTTTTCATAATTGAATTCCAATAAAAAAAAAAATACTTAGTCTCTTAAACAAGACATTCTAAAACTTAGAGAATTCTAGTCATTAGGATTTCTGTTTTATATGAAGTAAGCAATATTCGAGAATTTCCTATACTATAAATATGGGTTTTCTTTGGAATTCAATCAATCAATTACGAAACAAGAGAGTTCCTTTATTTTAAGAGAAAGAAATAAAAAAATGAATAGAAAGTAAAATGATTCAATCTTTTTTTGTATTTTAATAAATATTATTTTAACTAATAACTAGATAACGAGATCCTTTGATTCACTTTTTGAATTTAAGCAACTAAACCCATTCTGAATTTTTGAATATTTTAATGAGAGAAATTTTGAAAAATCCAGAATTCCTGTATTTTTTCTTATTCTTATTTTGTTTTTTTCATTTCTTTAGAGAGAGATAAGAGTAGGTTTGGTGAATCGGAAACAATTCTATTTTATAGAAAAATTGAACTATAAATTTCAACTAAAAATTGCTATTTCTTTTCTTATGGAACATACATATCAATATGCCTGGGTAATCCCTCTTCTCCCACTTCCAGTTATTATGTCAATGGGATTTGGACTTTTTCTTATTCCGACAGCAACAAAAAATCTTCGTCGCATATGGGCTTTTCCTAGTATTTTACTCTTAAGTATAGCTCTGGTATTCTCTGTTCACCTGTCTATTCAACAAATAAATGGAAGTTCTATCTATCAATATCTATGGTCTTGGACCATCAATAATGATTTTTCCTTAGAATTTGGATACTTGATCGACCCCCTTACGTCTATTATGTTAATACTAATTACTACTGTAGGAATCTTGGTTCTTATTTATAGTGACGATTATATGTCTCACGATGAAGGATATTTGAGATTTTTTGTTTATATAAGTTTTTTTAATACTGCCATGTTGGGATTGGTTACTAGTTCCAATTTGATACAAATTTATTTTTTTTGGGAACTTGTCGGAATGTGTTCCTATTTATTGATAGGCTTTTGGTTTACACGGCCAATTGCAGCGAGTGCTTGCCAAAAAGCTTTTGTAACTAATCGTGTAGGGGATTTTGGTCTGTTATTAGGAATTTTAGGTTTTTTTTGGATAACGGGTAGTTTAGAGTTTCGGGATTTGTTCAAAATAGCTAATAACTGGATTCCTAATAATGGGATTAATTCCTTACTTACTACTTTGTGTGCTTTTTTATTATTCCTTGGTGCAGTTGCAAAATCTGCACAATTTCCTCTTCACGTATGGTTACCCGATGCTATGGAAGGACCCACTCCCATTTCGGCTCTTATACACGCAGCAACTATGGTTGCTGCGGGGATTTTTCTTCTAGCTCGACTTCTTCCTCTTTTCATATCCCTACCCTTGATAATGAGTTTTATTTCTTTAGTAGGTACAATAACACTCTTCTTAGGAGCCACTTTAGCTCTTGCTCAGAGAGATATTAAAAGAAGCTTAGCCTATTCTACAATGTCTCAATTGGGTTATATGATGTTAGCCCTAGGTATAGGCTCTTATCAAGCTGCTTTATTCCATTTGATCACTCATGCTTATTCGAAAGCTTTATTGTTCTTAGGATCCGGATCCGTTATTCATTCAATGGAACCTCTTGTTGGATATTCACCAGATAAAAGTCAGAATATGGTTCTTATGGGTGGTTTAAGAAAATATGTTCCAATTACAAGAACTACTTTTTTATGTGGTACACTTTCTCTTTGTGGTATTCCACCTCTTGCTTGCTTCTGGTCCAAAGATGAAATCCTTAGTAATAGTTGGCTATATTCACCCTTTTTTGGAATAATAGCCTCTTTTACTGCAGGATTAACTGCATTTTATATGTTTCGGATATATTTACTTACTTTTGATGGATATTTGCGTGTTCATTTTCAAAATTACAGCAGTACTAAAGAGGGTTCGTTGTATTCAATATCCTTATGGGGAAAAGGCATATCCAAAGGAGTCAATAGGGATTTTGTTTTATCAACAATGAAGAGTGGAGTTTCTTTTTTTTCACAAAATATACCCAAAATTCCTGGTAATACAAGAAATAAGATAGGATCCTTTAGTACTCCCTTTGGGGCTAAAAGCACTTTTGTCTATCCTCATGAAACAGGAAATACTATGCTATTTCCTCTTCTTATATTACTACTTTTTACTTTGTTCATTGGATCCATAGGAATCCATTTTGATAATGGAATAAAGGGTAATGGAATATCGGAGTTAACCATATTATCAAAGTGGCTAACTCCTTCAATAAACTTTTTCCAGGAAAGTTCTAATTCTTCCATAAATTCATATGAATTTCTCACTAATGCAATTTCTTCTGTAAGTTTAGCTATTTTTGGTCTATTCATAGCATATATCTTCTATGGATCTACTTATTCTTTTTTTCAGAATTTGAATTTTCGAAATTCCCTTGTAAAAGGGAATCCAAAAAAGAACTTTTTGGATGAAGTAAAAAAAAAGATATACAGCTGGTCCTATAATCGTGGTTATATAGATGTTTTCTATACTAGGGTCTTTATCTTGGGTATAAGAAGATTAGCCGAACTAACGCATTTTTTCGATAAAGGTGTCATTGATGGAATTACCAATGGAGTAGGTCTTGCTGGTTTTTGTATAGGAGAAGAAATTAAATATGTAGGGGGAGGGCGAATATCGTCTTATCTATTCTTTTTTTTATGTTATGTATCCTTGTTCTTATTCTTTTTTCCATGAAAATGGATTATTCCATGAATTCCTCAAAACGAGGCTCATCAAAATGCAAAATCTAAGACTACTATAAGACTACTAATAAAATAAGAAAAAAATTCGAACGATTAA